GCTTTTTTTGCTACAGCTGATAAAAATCGTTGTTTTGGACGATGCATATGTAGAAAGCCTATTTCTAGTAAATTTTTTTCTTTTTTTTTTTCTTTTTTCTTTCTATAGTGGAGATAGTCGCACGTAATGACAGATCACGGCCATATTATTTAAAGCTTGTGGTAAGAAGGGGTTTCGTTCTAGTGCCCGAAAATAATATTCCAAAGCTTTTGTGTGTTCTCCATTACTTGTGTGAATAAGGCCTATATTATAGAGTATATAACTTCGATCATAGGGATCAATTTCTAGCCGCATAGCTTCATAATAATTCTGTAAAGCTTCTGCATAATTTCCTTCGGATTGAGCAGACATTCGTTACGGTCGTCATTCGATTCAAAGAATCTCCGTTCCAGAACCGTACGTGAGATTTTCATCTCATACGGCTCCTCCCTTATGTTCATAATGAGAATAATACATAACATAGAATAAAAAGGGGAGTGAAATATTCTCATTATGAACTGAGCGGGTCTAGTGTTTTTACAAGAAATCTCTAGCCAACCTTCCTGCAAAAGATCTTTTCTTAACATCAAGCATGTTGATACTAGATAAAAATATTAAGTTAACTCCAACAATTTCTTTGTCCTCAATCTTCCTTAATTCCTAGAAAGACGCTACGAAGCGGTCGAGGGTTGAGTGAGGGCCAGTGGTTGCAAATATTGAATTCCATGTGCTAGATATCCCTGCTTCTTTTAATCTGTTACTGGGTAGGCCATGTAACCATGCTTTTGGGTACTTTACTCCCTTGGCTACTTTATTACTACGCTATTCTTCGCAGTTTCTACCTTGACTATTGGGATATTTCCATTCGAGAAAGAGATGTACGAATAAAGGAGCGAAGCTGACTCGACCGTACGGGAGAGGTTTTTTAAGAATCGAGATAAGCACTGTGAAAGAAAGAGTGAGATAGACGTCTAAGATAAAGTGCTAGCCAGCAAGCATTCCTTCCGCACCTTGATCTCTGCCGCTACCTTCGTTGTTCTATCTTCCATGCCAATCCGATAGCTCTCATTGATAGGCACTCAGTACCAGCTAGCCGCCTTCCCTGGCCTTTTGTCCTCAATCTTGGTCATCTTAGTCATTCCTAGTTTCGATCAGTCTCACGAGTGGAAATGGAAGCTTCTCTCCATGGCAGGGAGGATTACTTTAAGGCAATCGTTGGTAACTATTGATTTAAGCTGCACTTCTAGTAGTGCACTCAATAGCCTAAGAGTGGCTTAAAAGCTCCTTATCCTTAATAGCCATAGAGGCGCGTAGCGGAATCGAAAAAAGAGATTATTAGTTTATTCAAAAGGAAGTGATAGGAAAATTCAAGAGCATAAAGCTACGTCCAGCCAGGCAAAAAGGAGCTAGCAATAAGAGCAGATCCCTCGATGCTATTATGTATATTCACATGGAAAAGAGTGCTTTGAGTTTTCTTCTCGTGTCATCAGATGCCGTTGCGTAATATAAAAGGATACCTAGGCTTTTAGCTGCATCAGATGCCCTCGGATGTTTTGGTCTTTGCTTTCACTTAACCCTTCTTCTTGGTCAGAAGCGACTAAGCTAGTTAGTCAATTCGTACCTCTGGCGTTGGGAAGCGGAGATCGCACCGATTGATTCTTCGTCAATCAAGTCGGGAGTTGGTACCAGTCCTGCGTCAACCTTTCCGCTGGCTGGAAAAGTTCCCGCATTCATAGGCTTGGGCGCCCAATTCTTTTCTTGCCGCTCGCTGAGGTCACGTGGAAGTTTTCCTAAATCCATCCATTTGGTGGGCCTTTGGACTCGCAAGCAGGGGTATGCTGCTCTTCGCTCCCCCAGGACCAAAAGAGTCTTTCTATACGCTATGAAAAGCATCTCGAAAGAGACTGAGATTAAACCCTCGAAAGTAGAAGAATCCCAAAACCATGCAGCCATTCCTGCCCTAACTCAGAAGTTTTTTCAAGTATGACAGTAAATACCCTGGACACGGATCCAGAGCAAGCCTCCGAGCAGAAAGGACAGCAGCCTAAGTTAGCTTCAGCAGCATCTGGCACCAGCTCTATGACCAAAGAAAAGAGGTGGTCAACTTGCCTTCCCTGACTGTGAATACACTTGATGAAATCCCTGATGTCGATGTGCTGATCAAGGAAGATGATGGGGAACTGAAGAACTGGAAGGAAGAGGAGCTAAGCTCTATCCTCTTTCTCTTCAACAAGGAGAAAGGGAAGAGGGAGATCCAACTAGAAATATCGTAAGAGAAGAAGGGCTATCTCACTCTAAGACAAGGTGCGACTCTTATCCATTTAGCATTTCATGCTTTTTCCGACTTAGCATTTCATGCTTTGCTCAGTCTCATTATGAACCTGGAAAAGGAAGATCTCGAAGGCTCCGAAGGAAGAGAGCTAGGATCTTAACGTATGATAATATCAGACTGATTTAGTTATAAGGGAGAGAGTGCAAGGAATACAAGAACATCTTCTAAGCTCTTTGGAGATGATTCCGTACTGAAATGCTTTGGCCAGCCCAGCCAAGTCAGTCTCGTCGCGCTTTAGCTACTTTAGCTTCTATGCTTGAGCATGAGTATGGAAGAAGATACTGGTGCTACTATAGAATCTTAGCGCAGTTTTTGAACCTAGGAAGCAAGTAGCAACTTCCTTAAGTAAATGGTAGACGGGGTCAAAGCGTCATTATCCATGAGATTGAAAAAGGAAGCGCAGAAATAGACCATTGCTAAGATCCCTTCTCCCGCAGCATAGTTTAGGTAGGATAGATAGATGTAGTCTAAGGCGAGGACAGGCAAAACTTCGAGTCAAACCTTGGTTCCTATAGGCCGGTTAGAGGCATAACGAACGGCATAGAAAGGGTAATCATTCTCTATTACCTATGCTTTTTTCAGGATGCTTTGGATTTCTTCCAGGCAGAGGCCCAAACTCAAAGGTTGCTTCTCACGCCTTCCAGCTCGCTTTTTTTTCTTTTTAACCGCCTTCCCTAAGGATGAATTTCCCAAGAGCAGTATCCTATTCAACAATCTTTCCCCAGAGGGGGGTTTGAAAGCTTTCAAACAAGAGTTTAGGGTACCAATAAGGTCTGACCCCATAAAGGGTGAGAATCGTTTTATTCTTTTAGCTTTAACAGGTTATACCCAAACCTACCTTACACTATACTATTAGTAAGGATGCGTAGTAGCGTTCAAAGATCACTCTTTGGCCTTTAGACTCGCTTCAGCGACTTCGCCCTTGTTGTGATAAGGGAGGGTGAGGTAAGTAGTAGTATAAGAGTTGCTCGGTCATAAATAGGCCTATATTTTCCGATTCAAGAAAGCACGGTTCAGATGCCCAATTCATTTACCTGAGGAAGACTATGTCAAGACGGACTTAACAGTTTTGACATGAGGAAGAGTTTTGAAGGAAAGGAGTTCAGGAACAACTATGGGTTAGGTGCCAAAGCGGTACGTTATGAAAGGATACTTAGGGATCCTCTATCGGAGTTGAGACAGTTACTTAACAATGAAATTCAGGTAGTCTCTACGAGACTCCCCGGCTTGTCTAAGGACGAAGGGCGAGATCTGTGAGTGTTAGCGAGACGATCTTTTGTCCGTTCTTTTGGCTTTAAACTCAGAGGCACCCCTATATGGGACTTGGAGGAAACTTTCTTTATGTGCTTGCCTAGCCTAGAGCTTATTGTCCTAGAATTCATTTCACCGGAGCTTCTTCCACTAGGGAGCCTTGTTAGCTTAGCTCGGAACGATAGATCACGGGAGATCAGACTGGTAAGACTACTTCTATCTTGCATTTTGCCTGTCGACCTACAAACCTCGTCTTTATGGCTAGCTGCAATGGGACATGCCATGCCGATAGAGCTGTAGCAGGAATAAAGCCAGCAGATAGATAGGCTGGAAAAAAGGGAGACCTATAGACATAATGGAGTCGGTCCTACGGATGCCATAGGTGCGGGGAGTAATATCAAGTGATCTGATGATCTTAGCCAGTGAAAGCAGTGAGATAAGGCAAGTTATCTTAGCCTTCGTCATCCCCTTTCTCCTTCTATTAGCTGGGGTAATCATTCTCTAACATAGTTGGCTTGTTGCGGCTCACCTTAAATTGCAATTGGGTGAGTGGTGGGATGATAAATGGACCGGTCGACCCTCTCCAAAGTTTCCTGTGAATCAAGCCTTTCTTTAAAGCTATGGGTAGGTCTTAGCTAGGCATCTTCCATCAATCATCCGGATCTCCTAAGTATGGCTACACTTTTGAATGGACATCTGTCTGGCTGTCCAGCAAGATATGGCGACGCCAAAAAGCTTGAGATAGATTTTTTCATAGGTAATTAATGGGGAAAATGCGGACTGAAAGGAAGATAGAAGGACATGGATCACAGTGATGTAAGAGACAGATCTTATAGCATCAAAACCAAAACTGTAGGTATCGAGGCTTCGCTCTCTGAGAGAGAAAAGCAGCTCTCGACGATAGGAATGGTATGCTTCTCAAATCAAAACGCAAAATTTCGAGGCTAGGGTTTTTTGAATGAAAGAGTATCCTAATTCCAGTCGAGTAGACCTTCTTTCTGTGAGACTAAACTAACTTGCATGAAAAGACAGATCCACTAGCTTCTAAACCGCGTTTAGACAATAAGGGAATCCCCATGTGTAGCATGTAAAAAGCGGGAAAAGCATGCTTTTTTCCTAGTCCGTTAGGACCAGTCAGTATACCAGGAGCCAGAGTTCATTGATTCCGAGAAGAATCCATCATTAGATAGAATTCATTAGCTATAAAGGTATGGGAGTCACTTCCGGATTCTATTCTTTTTTAAGCAGCATAGATTTTGATTGATTTTAGCGGCTGACAGGAGACCCCGCCATGCGAAAAAATACAAAAGGAAGTCTCACTCAATTGGGCTGGGCTAAGGTCAAACCCGAGAATCGGTAATTTCCAATAGATTACGACTTCACCCCAGTCGAAAACCTCTAATGTTACACGTTCCCTCTCAGTCGCCTGCCAGCTGAAATTTTTAGATAGACCCACGCCCCATGTCTGGGTGTCTATGTGTTTGCTTTGGTCGAGTTTGCTTCACTTCCTGAGCCCTCACCACTTCCTGCGACAGCTAAAAAGGGGCATTTAGGACAACTCGTTCATTTAGCACAACTTCATTCTCATTGGATTCATGCCCAAGAAATTCTGCTGCAACCCTTCGTCGCTTGGCTTAAGGCCCTTCTCTGTCCGCTCCTTGCCTAAGACAAGAGTCCTTACCTTAGCATCACACACTGTCCTAGCAAGCTACAAAAGAAAAGGAAGAGTCCTTCCGCATACCGCTTTACAAAGGATTGGCGGGAGAGGAAGTGAATCGCAGCAGTTCATTCCTATCACGAACCGAAAAGCTAAAGGGGCTTTAGCGGCGAATGCGCCATCCCTCAAACTCTCACCTCAACCTATCATAAGAGTATAGTTTCCTATCCTGCCACTTCGGTCGGGTGCCTCCTTTTTGGTTCCCTATATCCTATCTAATCAATTAAGTAGAATACTTCCATACCTTGACTAGATCTTTAATGGGTTCCTCGGTTATATAAAAGGATAAGAGTGAACCTTTAGGCTAGTTCAGTTACTTCCGGCCGGGGTCAACGAAGGTCTTAAATGGAAGGAAGAAGTCCTTTTAATCTCCCATCCGCATATTCACAATAATCAGATTCCGAATTATAAGCAAAGAATGCCTTTGCCCGAACCGATACAACTGAGAAAAATGAAGAGATGAGGAAAGGACTTAATCTAACTCACCTCACCCTCTACATCTTTAACAATTACTTACGGCTGAGGATTGAATTCTTTCTACGGAACTCTTTCTAATTCCAGCGTCCGTCAAGCTCTTAATAGAGATGGGAATGCGAAAACAAATAATCTATTTATTATTAAAATTTATTAGGTAGAAGTGGAAAAGAACTCGCCTAAGGCTTCCAACTCCAAGAGGCTCACTATTGCTAATGTGCGGCCCGAAAAGAGTAAGATAATCCCAAACCAAAGCTACGGCGGACCGGACTTTTCTGCTAAGAGGTCGTCACTTCCTAGCCTTCCTAACTTGCCTTCAGAGCTTTATTCATTCGATACTTCTTCTTCAATTGAGCTCCTTCTTATAAAGGATGTTCTATGAGTTGTTTTACGTTGCTTGTAGGTGTTATCGGAGATAGCAGCCGTATCGCTCACGTAGCTATATGGTGTGCTTGCTCAAGAATACCCCCTTCTTTTGCTGTAGAGTTCAAAAGGGGAGTCTTTTTTCACTTTCTGTTCGTGAAAAGCAGCTCTACCTACCGCACTAAGAAAAATTCTAACTCTGCCCACGGATGTGAGAGTCACACACCCAGCTCGGCTTGAGCAAAAGCTCGTTTTGGTCTTTTGGCGGTGTCCATCCTCACTTAACGCGGCATCGATGTCATCGGTTACAGCGGGTTGGTCTATGTATGATGTATGCTATGATATCTAGTCCCATTGGTCGTAATAGAAAGAGATTCCTGGAGCGAAGTAAGATCTCGGAGTTTTACGCTTGTTCCTATAACGACGGAGGGGAGGGTTTTCAATCTCGATCTTCGTATTAGTTGGAAAAACTTCCTTTCTTTATCGAAAAAAGATCAAGAGTTAAATTCCTCTTGTCCTAATCTGCCAGTCTTAGCTTCAACCTCTGTGTACTTGCCTCTTTCGATTGATTCTTTGTATGGATGGATGCGTCTCTTTGGGTCGGAGCGCTGGCTTAAAGCTTTAGGTCTACCTTCAACTAGAAAGAGTATGGCCTCTGCCTTATGTTCATCCGATACGGATACATATGCCTAGGATTTAGAGCTGTGGTTCGGGATCTCTGTTGGACGGCAATTCTTTCCTTTGCCTGTAAACAGAACTGTAGTAACATGATCTTGATAGAGAGCTGCTTCGATTGCATGTGAGTCTAAGACAAAGGGCCTTTAGGAGAGGGAACTGAATCACCGACTCCCTTCTCTAGTCCCACGCTTCACTTCATGCTCAGCTGATCTACGAAACTCAACTATTTTATTTGCATTTGAAGCATCAGCCGAAGAAATTCAAATTACCTTACCTGGAGCTGGTTGCTTGCCTGAGACTAGTAGTTATAAACCTTATCGCTACTTCGCTCTAGTCGTATCGCCAATTACTGTTGACTATGAGATTTCTGATACCTGTGTATCAGTCGGAAGGCGGAGATTCTTTTTTAGGCTATCCGCTCTCTCCAGCTCCCGCTCGCGTTAGACCATGGGTTCACCCGCTGAGGCTGTAAGGTCTTTCTGCATCTTCTGAAGTTGGCACCCTTGGGACAACCTTCAACTACTTGTGTGCTAAGAGCAAACCGTTAGGCCAGTATGCATTCCCTGTGTGGGAGGTTCTCTCCGAGAATACTATTTTAGCTGATCGCTTCCTTTCTATTATCTTAGATCTTAGGATTCGACGTCTTCGAAGAAGAACGAAAGCTTAACTACTTAGATCACCACCCCAGTCTAAGGCCTCAAACTGATGAGTCAAATCCTATCATCCTTTCATCCGATAAGCCGTATCAGTAAAGGCCTTCGCTGCTTTCTATTCCTCTTTGTCTATAATTCGAGTCTTGGAATGAAGTGTGCTAAGCGCGGGTAAGGCCATTTCCGAGTTAGTCAGCCCTACGATTCTTTCTTTGAATGTGTCGTTGGATCAAGTCTTATGATTGAATGCTTGTGCAGCTTTAGCTTAAATAGATAGCTCTGATATCTACGATGCCACTGGTGGTGCTACTGCTGGATCGACTTCTAGCTTTGCGGGGTCGAGACTGCTTGAATCTTTTCATTGCGACCCACTGTGATAGAGTGCCGGCAGCTTCGCCCCTCCACCGAAACAGCTTTCAATCGGGAAAGGAAGCCACCCGGCCCGCTTACCATCAGTAATAGGAAAGCTTTAAATCGTATTCGTGAATAAATCCCCTTTGTTTGAATCCCATGGTATGGACTTTTTTCAGTAGCAGGACTCTCTTCTGTCTGTTTGAACTCTTGAGCAGGAGCTTCCGCGGGAGAACGGAATAGACATCCATTAGCTCTGTCCCTTCGCACGACATCTATGAAAGCTGCAGTGGGTGAGCCGGCGGTGAACAGGAAGAAGGAGGGACCACCCGATCGTTAGGAAGAAGCAAGCCTATTCCCCGCAGATGTCATTGCTCACTAACTCCTTTCGCACTTCTCTTATGATATTTCGTAATAGATATAAATAACTCCTAAAATGCTATCTTTCTCTTATATACGATACCAGTACATTCAATTTCTTTGATAGAGCAAGAGAGAACGAGCGGGGATGGAAAAGAAGTAGAAGAATCACGGAGTACAACCATCGCAGTAAGCGCGCAAAGGATACGAGCCAAAGCCCCTTCTTTAATGTCCCTCTCTGTAAACCGGGAATCAGTATCGGGTTTTAGAGCATATCTCTGTTCGGCAAGCCATTGAGTCTAATGGCTGGAGTTTCGACTTTCTGAAGAAAGTACCCCTTTATCGATACTAATCATAGCTATGATAAACGGTAAGAAGGAAAGAGCTCTGATATCAACCGTTAACATAACAGATCTTAGGTTTTTAATAAAACATTCATTAATGACCTCAACGTACAATCATATCCTTTTCACATGCCCGTTGACACGTTTTTCAACCCGCCCTGGAAGTTCATGAGTTAGATAAGCCTTTCCCGGTGGAGCTAATAATAGAGCTGCGACCAAGCGCTAAAGCCGGTTTTTTTTCTAATGAATGAACCAGGAGTTCTTCCCAGTGAAAACGAATTGAGTTAGGATTGCGCAAAAGGAAAGGAGACCCAGAAGTCAAGGCAAGAACTCCAGCTTTATAACTCGGCTGCTTTATCCGTCGAAACGAAAATCTATAAGATAAGAAAAGGAGCTGGCTTTGAACTTCGTCTAGGCGTGGCCTTCAGCGACAGCAGTGTAGGCGTGGACCGACCAAGGCCTTCAGCGACTGCACATGAATCTTTCTATACGCAATTTCAGTCAGCAGGTGGAGTACGAATTCGTATTATTGTGCACTCTCGTATGGAGCACTGAGTTACTTACGGTCTTCAGCAGGCAGGCTGCACTCCAGGCGGCGGCTAGGAGGGATCGCTAGACCAGCAGCACTTGTGCTTAAAGGGTCATCTTCAAAGCGGGAAAAGAAGGCTTTTCCGTTCTCAACCAATAAGGAGGAATAGGCGGAGATAACTGCCATTCTTAGTTGCCTATCAGAAGGGCGTAGCTTTCAAAGTGAAGGAGTTGTCCCTCAGAGATCTAGTGGGGAAAAGATCTTGCTGCGTAATAACCGTACCCTTAAGATTAAGACTTGTGCTCAGACAAAGAGAAAGGGAAGGTGGATTCTTAAGTCATATCCAGATGTATACCCCCATAAGCCGACAATACCTCTCTATAGCGGGCCAGCCCGGATAGAAAAGAACTACTTTCCGGTGACCGAAGAGTCTTGAGACTCGTAAGGGATTAGCAGAGAGTGAATAAACTCGAAGAGCCTTAGAATAAATTACACTAGCAGCAGGGATCAGCCTTAGACTTCCGCAGGAAGCAGCAAACTCCTCGACCAGGAGCTCCCAAGGCCACCGATTGGAGATGCCCTGAGTCATTTGGTTTTGACGCCTGTCTCTTAGTGTTGCTCGAATTGCATGTGTTAAGCAATGTGCAAGAAAGAACTTCTTAGCTACCGCCTATAAGCTTAGACCTGCTCTGACAATCTAAGCAATTTTTCATGTCCTCTTTTCTACCTTACTTCTCTTAATGAGATTTCGAGTGCTGAGGGGCGTAGCGGAAGGCCGTGAAATCTTAAGTAAGTTAAGGGCAAAAAGTAGTAGCTAGAGTAGGAGTAGGAGAGTTTTGTGTAATATGTCAATTTCAGTAGATGAAGTTGCAAGTGAATCTTCTTCAAGCAGAGGTGCGGATGCTCGACTAAGCAAAAGAGTTGCAGAGTTTCATTCAAAGAGCTGACGTTGCAGGAGAGTATGGGAGCTGGCTATACTAAAGAGAAAAGGAATGATTTGACTGAGAGAAGAAGAAGCTCTCCCTATCCCGTGTCCAAGAGCCTGCTCGATATCCCGAAGTAGCTTTAAAAGAAAAAGGGCTTCTCCTTTCCTACAGCAAAGTCAAATGGGATTCGATGGCATCTGTCCGCTGAAAAGTCAAGGTAATTCTCTTCTTTCTTTACTTAGAGATTGAAGCGGCGGGTGATTCCTCTTCTTCTCCTTATCTTCTTCTAGCTGAGATCGGGTATAGGACTGCGCAATACGATATGCTTAAGACAAAGCTGGCTAAGAAGCCAGTTCCCCCATTAGTTGACTCTTCATACTTCCTATCCAGCTGAGCGAATGGGGATCCCTTAGAGCGATTGGAACTCTTTCTTCCAGTTGCAGTCCCAAGGGTTTGAGTGGAATTTCCTTCCTTAATCAAGTGTAAGATAATTGGGAATTCGCTTGCAGCTCTTACTGGCTTTCAAGCCATTGAAAGCGTGCTACTGGTGGAACTACTTTCTGTAGAAGATTTCGAACTTTACTGCTTGATTTAAGCTATCAAACTTGAGTTTAGGGTCCCGAGAAGGTCTGATGTTGATCCAGTTGCCCTTTCGATGATTGAGTTCGATATTTAGGGAGCTGTAAAGGTTGGGGCGGACAATCCAATAGATAGTCAATCTCTAGTCTCAGAAGAGTGCTTACCAGATCGAGGCAATGAAATTGTTTTGCTGCGTCGCAGCTAGTTATGTTCCTGCCGGCTCTATTCGTTAGGGATTCTCGCCTTTTAGAATGAAGATTTGGAAAAATCTCCCAGGCACGAGACCTGCTCTTCTATTTCGGTCAGAAAAGGGCAAACAGCCGTCAAAGTAACGATAAAGACCGCCTTGCCCGATTATTCCATTTCCTCGTGCGTCTTCTTATTCTAAGATATTGATTTTGACCCCCAAGTCATTGACCCACTCACGATAACGTGCAGCTACAGCCCGATGACGATGTCGTCACCAAGCCAAGGAGGGTGTAATCCCGGGGTTTTTCTCCTCAGCTGCACACCACACTACAAAGTGGTGACAGAGGGCAAACCTTATTCCCGACCCTTTCTTCGAGGCAGCCTGCTCTTGCTCAGGCGCCCTGAGTGCTGGAGATGGTGCTTGTGATTCTGGCGATTCCTGTGTAACCGGTGGCAGATCTTTTTGATTCTCATCGAACTGAAAGAAAGTCTTCAGAGTCAGAGAAGCGGACAAATGCTGCTAGTCTTTATAAATGCAGCTACATAAACTAAATGCTTAACACATGCAACTTCGAAGCTAGGCTTCTTCTTTATACGAAGACATCTTTCTTTTGTCGAACCATGCTGAGCAAAGATGCACGGTTCCAGTCTCCCAACCTTCGTACACCGAGTTCCCCTCCCCCTTAGGTACACAAACTTTAGTCCAGCTAACCGGGAGAAAGCTCTTCTCATTTTCAGTTCTTTTCCATAGGAAGCTTCTAAGCATTTTATCTTCTCATATTAACTTCTTTAATGATATGATGAGGCTGTTCAGCCATCTTTTAGAATCTTCTTAGAGTACTCTCCTTGGCCAGATTTCCTCCTTGATCTGCATTCTATGTTCAACAGTAACCATTCTTTGATAGTAGTCAACAGCAAACTCAGCTATTTCTTCATGTTTTTAATGGAGGTTACCTCTTTCATATCTTTCAAAACTTTCATACTATTATGGACCTTCCCCTTACTAGATCAAATAGAGCATAGACGCATAAAAAGATTATTTGGTGTTAGCATCACTAACCGAGATCCATAGGGCTCTCGAACTCGGTCTCTAGAGAAGGCTGGCTTGGATTTCTTCCCTGTATGGTTGATCATCCGAAAAGGCCAGATAAGCCTGATTGGCTTTCAATCAAAGTTTTCTCTTTGCCTACAAGATCATTCTGCAGAGGGTCTTCTTGCAGAAGAAAAAGAATCTTCACCAGTTCCTCTCTGTTTTCTAGAACGATAGGCGAATCAGAGAAGTGAAGCTGCTTTCTCAATAGGTGACGCAGCGGACAGGGCCAGAACGGGGGAGAACGGGATAGATGAATAGAATAGTTCCGCAAAAACACACTATAAGACAGGGGTTTGATCAACATCCTTTCTGAGCTGAGAGTGGGGCTCCTCTTAGGGATTGGAATAGAATGAGTTGGAAAGAAAAAAAACAGCGGCATAGAATTTCATTGATGATTGATCGCCTTCTGAACCATGACATAAATAGTACTGACCAAGTCCAATACAGAATAGAGGGGAGAAGAATGCCAATTGAACTTACCGGTTTGAAACAATGAACTATTCACTGACCTAGGCTTCTATCCGCGGTGAGAGCCTTGCCTTGATATCTCATTTCATTTCTTAGAAAAAAGAAAAAATCAGTCCAAGTAAAGAAAAAGAGATGAGCGGAACATCTTGGAGACAAATCATCTCTACCGGGGTACATAGCTTCATCCACGAATTGTGGACTCGCTCGAGAAAAAAACTTCGTAGTTGGGAGCCGATTCCCTTGGAAGAAAGAATTGTCCTGTTCCCGAGTCATATCCTAAGGGAAGATGCCAGGGGTCTTACAATTGGCTAAGGTGCCCCATTTCCTACTTCTCTTGGTCCCTCCATTCCAGACTTTATAGTAAGAGAGGCTTTCCAAACCCATTTTTCTGAGCGCTTGGGAAATTACATGATGTGAGATAAAAAGTCAATTTGAGCATCTTTCTCCCTGTCAAAGAATGAGGATGAGGATTGGGAAGTGGTTACCCCAAAGCAAGAATTCAAAGTTCCGGTCACCCTTGCGGACCACCTGAAATCTAAGAGAACAAGAAAACCATTCCTCAGATGAAGACCAAGAGATTTCATCATGCATGATAGCGGTGGGCCCTGCTTTGGCAAAGAAAGAAGAAAGGCTAACTTCCCTTCTTCCTGTTCATGAGCCGAGAGAAGAATGCACACTGCCTACCCTAATCGACTTGCTTGAAGATTTCGAGATTAGCGATAGCGATGCTATTAAAGATAAGGGTAAGGGTTTTCCGAGAAGGTGGAAAGAATCTCCGATTGATCGCAGTAGCAGGTAAGAAGAGATTTGTTACCTCATTCTATCCCATCCATTCCGGCTCCTGATCCGTTACCTTAAAAAACCAACAGTAATAGGTGGAGGGCATGCCGGTTGTGAGGCAGCAGCGTCAGCAAGAAAAGAGGGTTGTTAATGAGCAGAAATCTCGTGCTTTTCTTTCTCCGTATACTGCCCATGCTCATAAAGCCTTGCTCAAGCATCATTTCGGTCTCCGTTTTACGTCTGATTTGGGGTCCTACTTAGGTCTTCCTTTGCATGCTTGTAATAGCAAAGCTGCTTATAAGAGAATGTGTTGGATAAAATGCACTCCCGCTTGCAAAGTTGGAAGGCCAATCTGTTGAATAAAGCTGGTAGGCACACTTTAGTTCAGACCACTCTCTCCACTATCCCCTTGTACACGATGCAAACTTGTTGGCTGCCCTCGGGGGTATGCTCTGAGATTGATAGATTATGCCGTAATTTTCTTTGGGATTCCATGGAGAACCGTAAGGGTATTCATTTGTTAAATTGGGAGTCGGTTTGCAGCCTTAAGAGCATGGGGGTCTCGGTTTACGTATGGCGCGGGAGAATAATATTGCCTTGCTTGGAAAGTTGCTTTGGTCCTTGGTTTTCCAAGGAGGGTCAACCTTGGGTTCAGGTCTTGGGTGGTAAGTATTGTGTTGGCTCCTTGGTTCTGGATAGTAGAGCTTATTCTGCTGCGTCTCCTTGTTGGCGAGCCATCCAGCATGCCATGCCTTATTTTCGGGATGGTTTTGCTTGGAGGATTGGTAATGGTAGGCAGGTTTCGTTTTGGTATGATAGGTGGGTTGGAGATACTTCTCTTCGATACTTAGTTTCGAATATTGATGAGCATGACCAGAACTTGAAGGTTGCTGATGTTCTTTCAGATTTTCATGCATGGAACCTGTCCACTTTGCGCACTCATCTTCCAGGAGAGGTTGTGGCTAGTATTCAAGCTGTCCCGTTGCCTCGTTCCCTTGATTTTCAGGATATCCTCATATGGGGTGAATCTACTACGGGTAAGTATTCAGTGAAACCGGGGTTTGAATTTCTTTCAAGGGTCCCCTATCCTCCAGATCCTAGAAAGTGCTGGTTGAGATTGTGGAAGCTGCCTATCCCTCAGAAATTCAAGTTTTTCCTTTGATTGGTTAATTGGCAGCGCTTGCATACCAATACGCTACGTTTTGAGCGTAGCATAGCTGATTCCCCGATGTGCTCTCGCTGTGGTATGACCCAGGAAACTACTCTCCATGTCCTACGTGATTGCATGTGGGCGAAGGATTTTAGCTTCAAGCTACGGGGTACTGATTGTGATGAGTCTTTCTTTGGCAGTACGCTGGAAGAATGGGTGATCACTAATGTGCTAGATCCTGCTATATCTCATCTTTCTCTTCTTAGCTTCGTTCTTGGGTGCTGGATTGTGTGGTGTTCACGTAACAAGGAAGTTATTGAGGGTACTTTTCTGCCTAGTGTTGCTCAGATGCAGTGGCATAGAAAACTCATGGGAGAGTGCTGCCTTGCCTTTGGTTCGATGAATGATCTCAATCCACAGCGTGTTCTCAGATGGATCTCGTGGGTTAAGCCACCAGACAATGACCTTCCTTCTAAGGAGCCAAAACGCGGTTTAGAAGCTTTAAGATCCGTCTTTTCATGCAACTGAAAGGTGCTCGATCAGATCTTTCTCCTAGTCTCATTGGACTTCGGCTTCTTCTTAGCCCTTAGCTTCTTACCTTCTCGGGGTACTAAACTCTGGTACACCGGGGCTAAAGCCCCCACTTCCTGACAACAGCATTCAATTCGTTGTGGATTACCAAACCCAGGTTTGACAGCTTTTTCTCGACCTTTTCCTGCAAGTTGTTCAGAGATCTTTCCCGGTCGGCTATTCCATTATAAGGTAGGTTCAGAAACAGAGGACGAGTAAGTAAAGGCTGTCAGCTCCTCTTCCTGTTGTTCTTGTTTTTACTACTTTCCATAGTGGTTCGCGTACGTATAAACCAACCCCTGGCGAAACCGGCTCGCAGGCTTTACTATTACTGATGGAAGGCGGGCTATTATGCCTATTCAACTTATGCCTTATGCCTCTTTGCTTTCTTTATTACTTATCGCACGTGCCGCCCTTAACCTTACAGTTAAAGAATTAATTGCCAATCTCTCATACGCAATATATTGCCTTTGCTTGAACCGAAGAGAGCGATGCCAACATCAGTAGCTAGGAGCCTCTGATCCCGCGAGTGCGCTACGCTCCTGGCTATTTGTGTAGGCTCCTTCCCTCGGTCCAAAGGAAACCAGCAAAGAGCTTGCCCGGCCGAGGAAGGCAGTTCATTCAAAGGGAGTCTTATTCCATCAGCTGACAATCTCTAGCTACTCTTCGATACGAAACCATCCCCCGTTCTTGGTTGCGTCAATCGGTGCACATCTCGAGGCTTTCAACCTTACCTTAGCAGTGATAGATGAAGAGGGATCAAGTACCTTTAGCGCAAATATGGAAAATGTCTCATTAGACTGTTATAACTCCATCGCTTTGTCAATTATATTGGACCTTTTGAATCCGCGCCGCATTAAAAAACCAATATTCAAATATGGTGGACCATCGAGTCCAGTAGTCATTGTTTGCATCGCTGACTACCACCAACCATTCATTTCGCAAAGAAGCCTCACTTCGAGGAACCTTGTGGGTGTCCGATGCCGACCCCGTTGTGCTGTGCGTATAAACCCTATAGCTGTTTGGTATTCGAAGCATCTTCCATGGCAAACAGTTACCGGTTTAACAAATTTTGTGCCTTCAATTAGGCCATACCGCAACAAGTGCTCAGCTGAGAAGCTCCTCGGCCGCTATTTTTTCAACTAAGTAGTTCACGCTTTCATCGGCAAAAGTACGGGATAAGGTGTTTTTGTCGCCATCGCCCCGGTAAGACGTTAATCCGATTCGGCTAGAGTAAAAAGAAGACGATCAAGTAGGGCGTATGTCGAAAGAACGATTCATCCCAGAGAAAAAGATGGACCGCCGCTGCGAGGACTGACCTTAGGAACGGCCTTAGCCCACAGTTCTAGAACCAAGTAGATCAAGGAGGAAAAAATCGAATGTTACTCGTATTAATGAAAACCTTCGACGCTTCTTTCGCTGTAAACAAACTCGCAAGCGGACCTATTTTATGAAAAAATCTTCAATGAGTGGATGGTCACCACCGCTTTCAACCCATCTATAGAAGGAAGAAGCGTCTTTGGGATCGGAAGGAAGATAACCCTAATCGTTCTTCTCGGATCCTCGCATACCCCTATTGCGTCCGATGCATCGAGATTTCATCACCAACAACCCGGGGGAAATTAACGACCATAGCAAGTTTCGTTGACAACGGCAACAAAGAAACCAACGTTTTCTCCATCTGAATCTCTTTATTCCATTGCTTTTTGCCAATGTGGGATAAGGTATTTTCAAATCCAGATATCGCTCGAGAAGTAAGGAACGCGCAACAGGCTCTCCGCTCCTAGTCACTAAGTCCTAGTGGCTATATACTGCAACCCCGCTTTTGGCCCCTCTCTGAGTTGGACATCGCCTGCCAGTGATCAGTCTTTGTGATTGACTTTTCACACATTCTTGTTGATTAAACGATCGACTGCTATCTAAGACCATCTTATCGGTATCGTGTCACCTTGACCAGTATCAACTCGTTCCTGTCCAGTACGACACCGTTTGTTGTTGTTGAAAAAGAAGACAAAGCACTATCGCCTAGCGGAGACTATCCCTTGCTTGGTCTGTCCACGAATAGCACCGTTCTCTGTTCCGGGTTTGGGTTTTTCGAGAAGCCACAGTTCTAGCGATCGCCTTTACCGAAATAATCCCTCTACTTCTTCGAAAAATAGGTTTGATTTGCTTCACCTATGAGAAGAAGGTATGGTCAAAGCGTTCCTGTTATTCTATATTTCCTTGAACAGCCCTTCTCGTTTCAAACCGCTAGCTATGAGTACGACGGTGGAAAGGCTCCGAGGAGAAAGGTTAGGTGGACGTTTTGCACGAATGGAAAGGGGGACATCATTCATTGGGGTTGGGGGAAGCAAGGCGAACTGCTTAGTACCCCAACCCCAATGCCATAAGTCCCCCATCACCAATCATAGGGATTTTGCAACTTCACAAATGCTAGCCCAGGCGCGCGTTAGTGCCCAGTTTTAGGAAGAGCATCCCATAAGTGCTTAGAGGCAAGAATCTTCTCTTTGAAGAATTCCGATCAGAGATTCTTGTGTTTCAGAATCTTCCACGCTATCTTCATTCTGAGAGCCTTTGCATGAACTCCCCGCCCTCAAAACTATACTATCAATCAGACCCTCCTTGACCTTGCGACTGAGGATCATCAACCGGCACAGACTCTAAAGCGGGATCAGAAGCAAGCGGTCTTGGATAAAAGACAATAGATATAGCAGGAC